AGATAGAACTTAAATAAAAGGATAATTGAAGTGACTCGTCTTCGAATCTACTGTGGTTGGAGTTCAAAAAAGGAATAAAAATAAAGTAAATTCAAGGAAGAGCTTTATTTTTTTTAAGGGGCCCTCAGGGGGGGTCCTGGAATGCTTTTCTTCTCCTCTTATTCCATATGGAATACAATTAGTTAAAATAAGACAGTTAAAATAAGAAGGAATAAAGGAATAGTGGAATATTTGACCGTTCACTCCAAAAAGAGGGTCCTATTGAAAAAGAAATAATCCAAAATACAAAACATTTTTTTTTTTCAAATTCAATTGTTTATTTATCTCTTATTCCAAAATTCCCCTGAAAATCGAATTCCATTTTTTCAATGGGATTACATGATCTAGTTCTTAATATTATTACTTTACTCAATTGACAAATTCCACAACAATAACAATCTCTTGATTCGGAATTAGGGACTCATGTATCATCTGATGAATCTACTTTATTTTACACTTCCGTATCTCACTCTATCTTGTTTTTTAGTATTCTCTAAAATAACTGACTGATGAATTATGAATTTCCCATAACTTAGGTAAGTGCTTTACCAACATATGTAGTGTAGTAAAAAAAATAAAAGGAAATTAATTCTTTCATGCTTACTTTAACTAGTTATTTCGGTTTTCTACTAGCTGCTTTAACTATAACCCCAGCTCTATTTATTGGCTTGAACAAGATACGTCTTATTTGAATTGACTGAATAAGTCAGAAAAAAAAAATCTTTCTTTTAGATTCCTGGTATTCTATAACTCTTTTCCACACTAAATTACGAATTTTTTTCTTGGTCATTGAGATTCGTGGATAATTTAGAGTACTATTTAGGGATAGATCGTATCTCTTCTTTTTTTATCACCTCGAACAAATCGAAATGATTGAAGTTTTTCTATTTGGAATCGTCTTAGGCCTAATTCCTATTACTTTAGCGGGATTATTCGTGACTGCATATTTGCAATACAGGCGGGGGGATCAGTTGGATCTTTGATTGAGTAATTTTTATTTTTTTATTGACCTCCTCTCTGGTCTGGAGGAGGTCAAATTCGAGTTTCAATTTAATTTTGTTTTGTTAAATTATTTTACTCTGCTTCGACATAAGATAGATGGAATCACGCTCTGTAGGATTTGAACCTACGACATCGGGTTTTGGAGACCCGCGTTCTACCGAACTGAACTAAGAGCGCTTTCATTCATTCAAAAAGAAAATATTTTTCTATTCCTAACGTATCTCACGTATGTATAGTCTCCACAAATTCAAGTTATACCCACTTTACTTTCAATTGATCTCTTCGCTACTGCCCAAAAAGAATAAAAAAGTAATAGGTAGGGATGACAGGATTTGAACCTGTGACATTTTGTACCCAAAACAAACGCGCTACCAAGCTGCGCTACATCCCTTTTCAAAATTGTTATACAATGCCATTGTACACAATTCCTGTCTTCTTTTCCACATTGTAATTTTATTCTTATTTCTCTATCTATATAGAACCCTCCTGTCATTTCTTCTTTTTGGTCTCATATAATTAAGGAATTATATACATCTAAAATCCAATAAAATTTCGCCTATACAAGAAGGATTACTTTTCCTTGGTAATGTATAGGAAGAAGGGGTCATTTTTTAGGGATAAGAAAATTTCGTCTATATGGTTCATTTTATATATAGCATAACAATCTTGGGCAAAAGTTTCTGATCATATATGTATTCCAACAAGGAAGGAGGATTTTCAATGCGGGATATAAAAACATATCTCTCTGTAGCACCCGTGCTAAGTACTCTATGGTTTGGTGCTTTAGCAGGTTTATTGATAGAAATTAATCGTTTATTTCCAGATGCTTTGTCATTCCCTTTTTTTTAATTGAGGAATAGAATTCTTTGTGACATGACAAAATTTGACCCTTTTTAATCCTTTTATTTAGTATCGGAAGGAAAAAGAAAGAAAAGATGGATTGGCTTGAACCTCAGAGTTATGAAAAATTTGGTAAATTCTATTTTGAAAAAAAAAAAGAAATTCAATTTAAAGTGGTATCCAAGCTAAACAGGCCTCAGAAATCAGAGCATAGAAAAAGGCTGGGCTGGCTAATTAAATGAAAGGGTTTCGAAGCAAAATCTTTGCTAATTCGACAAGGATTGTATTCTTTAATTATTTCTTTATTTTTTATTACTTAATTTAAGAATTCAAAAAATTGATTCTAATGGATTTTATTCTTCTTCTTCGGATTCAAAATAGAAGAATAAAAGAATAAGTAGAAGAATTTAGTTAAGTCAACCCAAACAGAAAAGGAGGTTCGGTTCATGGCCAAGGGGAAAGATGTTAGAATCAGGGTTATTTTGGAATGCAGCAGTTGTGTTCGAAAAGGTGCCAATGAGGAATCGACGGGGGTTTCTAGATATAGTACTCAAAAGAATCGCCACAATACACCCCGACAATTAGAATTAAAAAAATTTTGTCGTTATTGTCGCAAGCATACGACTCATCACGAAATAAAGAAATAGGAACACCCATCGTGTGTTCGATCTTTCCAAAAAACAGAAAGAGCAAGAACTTTATATTTAATATATAAAAAAAACTATAGTATAAAATACAAATCAACTCATCCGATTTCCGGTAGATATTATTTCATATGTATAGAGGGTATTCATATACTATAAGATTAATTAAATAAGATATGGATCAAAGAAAGACTACTTCTTCTGGATCCTAAATTCATAAAATAATAAAATAAATAAATGAATTTTTTTTTTGTTCAATTTTAAAATTTTAAATAAGGAATAAATCATGTATACATCTAAACAACCTTTTCTTAAATCTAAGCAACCCTTTCGTAAATCCAAACACACTTTTAATAAATCCAAGCAAACCTTTCGTAAATCCAAGCAAACTTTTCGTAAATTCAAACAACCTTTTCGTAAATCTAAACAACCTTTTCGTAGGCGTCCTCGGATTGGCCCGGGAGATCGAATTGATTATAGAAACATGAGTTTAATTAATAGATTTATTAGTGAACAAGGAAAAATATTATCTAGACGAATAAATAGATTAACCTTGAAACAACAACGATTAATTACTCTTGCTATAAAACAGGCTCGTATTTTATCTTTCTTACCGTTTCGTAACTATGAGAACGAAAAGCAATTTCAAGCCCAGTCAATTTCAATAATTACGGGTTCTAGACCTAGAAAAAATAGACATATTCCTCAATTAACGGAAAAGTACAATTCCAATCGAAACTTAAGAAACTACAACCAAAATTTAAGAAACAACAATCGGAACTTAAGTTCCGATTGTTGATGTTTTATTCGAAAGGCCCAGACCTATATATATTATAAAGAAAGTAATCCTGCTCGTTGATTCCTACCACTTAATCTTAATTTATTGTATCTTCCCGGAGTTCCCTCTCCGGGAATTCGGTTTTTATTATTCCAGTATATTACTTTATTTATCCCTTTAATTGATGATCTTTATTTTATTGGAAATCGTGTAAAGATTATTTGGATTTGATACAGCTACTTGTGCAAGCATTTTACGATTAAGAATCAATTTCTTCTTGTACAGGTTGTGTATTAATTTACTATAACTATCAAATACTTTATATATCCGCGTTGCTGCGTTTATCCGAGTGATCCACAAACGACGAAAATCCCTCTTTTGCCTACCTCTATCTCGATGAGAGGAAACAAAAGCTCTTTTTACCTGTTGGGTAATCATTCGATTAAGTCTTAAATGAGCCCCCCTAAAGTTTGAGGCAAATGAACGCATTTTTGTTCGTCGTCTCCGGGCTATATATCCTCGCGGAACTCTGGTCATTGAATCAAATTAACCTTAATGAATAACTAATTATTTCTCTTCTTTTAGCCATCCTTTTTTCCATTAATAACAAAACTAATTATTCCGATATATAAAATATTAATTCCAATGGCTTTTGCTATAGTAACCTTCCCAACCACGATTTTTTATTACACTCCGTTCAGTTATTTCTATGCGAAATAACAAATTAATTCTAATGATACTAAAAAAATAGTGGGTTCCATCGTTTCTATGGTTCCCTTTTAAACGGTAAGGCCCTCTCTATACACCGGAGCCCTTTCTTTCATCAAAAGGTATTGTGAACTTGTATAGTTCACATTCTTTGGCTCTACCTATCCATTATAGAGTAAATAGCTCTTTTCACAATAAGAGTTATCCATACAGTGACGGTATTTAATTATGAAAGTTGGCTAAGTAGCTGACCCTGTTAGTCCGTTCTTTTAAGATAAAGGAGCATAAGCCTTTTTATTATTATTTCCTCCGCTTAATGGATAACCATTTGCTACCAATGGGGGAATTGCTTCTTATTTCCAATTTAGATAATTGGATTTGCACCAAAGGAAACCAAAAATTCCATATACCATAGAAATCTAGGATGGAAAAGCTATATCCTATTCATTGGTACTAATCATGGATACTTCCAAATTTTTTTTATTTGTTTGAAGTTATGATCTGAACGAGTCGCACATACACCCTAGCACATGTTCCTCGACGCTGAGGGCATCCTTTAAGCGCGGCCGTTTTTCTAGCATTTCGTATTGGCTGTCTTGCGTTTCTAATAAGTTGTTTAACCGTCGGCATGTTGTATGTGTATAGAAAAAAATGGATTGGTTTAGATCCATCTTAACCTGATGATTGATCATCATGAAGTCTTTCTATTTCTATTTTCTATTAAATCGAAGAAAACCCTAATTTGGGTCTGAAATAACTTTATAAGAAATCCGGACACTACCAATCCTTAAACATTTCCGGAAACCACACTGGATCAGTATCGCAGTGCTCGTCAATCATTTCATCCCCTACAATATCGACAAGTCCATAAGCTTTGGCTTCGTCTGCTGACATAAAAACATCCCTTTCCATGTCTTCGGATACAACCCAAAAGGGTTTGCCTGTTCTTAGTGCATAAACCCTTGTAATCATTTCGCGAACTTTGTGTAACTCTTCTACTTCTAGTAAAAATTCTGGTGTCCTTGCCCGATAATAAGCACTAGCGGGTTGGTGAAGCATAATCCTCGCGTGAGGGAATGCTATACGCTTGGTGGGTTCTCCTCCAAGTAGAATGAAGGACGCCATGGACGCGGCTATTCCAAGGCATATTGTATATATATCTGGTGTCACCGTTTGCATCGTATCAAAAATAGCCATTCCTGAGATTAGCCACCCGCCTGGGGAGTTTATAAACAAAAAAATATCACTAAGTCCATCTTCTATACTGAGATATACCATGAGACCTGTAATATGATTCGTGATCTCGCAACGAATCTCTTGACCTAAAAAAAGTGTCCTTTCTCGATACATAACATTGTATAAGTCAACCCAAGTCGCTTCTTCATCTCCGGGAATCCGGTAAGGTACTTTTGGAACACCAATGGGCATATTAGATTAATATTATTAAATTTAAGTAAGAAAACTACACTTTAATATGGAAACGTAAGAATAGAAGAGAAAGAATGAATCCGCAGTTTATTGTCTTCATTTTTATTCTTATTCTATATGAATACTATAGATTCTATTAATATGAATAGTATAGATTATATTAATACGTAGATTGAAAGGTTATACGTATAAAGAAGGTAAGACAGATTGAATAAAGAAAAAGGAATCGGCGATTCAAATGATAAACAAAGAGGGGTAGGGATCTATTCTTCATTTTTCAAAATTGGCCAAGTTACCCATTGCATATTGGCACTTATCGAGTATAGAATAGATCTGCTTCTCTTTCTTCTTATGAACAGAATTGGCTTCTTATTTTTAATGAAATGAAATAAATATTAACGCTTTCTGACACAGAATCCCCTAGAAGGGTTAGGTACATAGGATATGGATAGTCTTTTCCAATGCGATAAAATAAAGCGACATCGTGTCTATTTTTCTTTGCTAAAGGGGTATTTCCATGGGTTTACCTTGGTATCGTGTTCATACTGTCGTATTGAATGATCCGGGTCGATTACTTGCGGTGCATATAATGCACACAGCTCTAGTTTCTGGTTGGGCTGGCTCGATGGCTTTATACGAATTAGCAGTTTTTGATCCCTCTGATCCTGTTCTGGATCCAATGTGGAGACAAGGTATGTTCGTCATTCCCTTCATGACTCGTTTAGGAATAACGGATTCCTGGGGTGGTTGGAGTATTTCAGGAGGAACTGTAACAAATCCGGGTATTTGGAGTTATGAAGGTGTGGCAGGTGCACATATTGTGTTTTCTGGTTTGTGTTTCTTGGCAGCGATCTGGCATTGGGTATATTGGGACCTAGAAATATTCTCTGATGAGCGGACGGGAAAACCCTCTTTAGATTTGCCCAAGATCTTTGGAATTCATTTATTTCTTGCAGGGGTGGCTTGCTTTGGCTTTGGCGCATTTCATGTAACGGGTTTGTATGGTCCTGGGATATGGGTATCCGATCCTTATGGGCTAACTGGAAAAGTACAAGCTGTAAATCCAGCGTGGGGTGCAGAAGGTTTTGATCCTTTTGTTCCGGGGGGAATAGCTTCTCATCATATTGCTGCGGGTACGTTGGGTATATTAGCGGGTTTATTCCATCTTAGTGTCCGTCCGCCTCAACGTCTATACAAAGGATTACGTATGGGCAATATTGAAACTGTACTTTCCAGTAGTATCGCTGCTGTTTTTTTTGCAGCTTTCGTAGTTGCTGGAACTATGTGGTATGGGTCAGCAACGACCCCAATCGAATTATTCGGGCCTACTCGTTATCAGTGGGATCAGGGATACTTTCAGCAAGAAATATATCGAAGAGTTAGCAATGGTTTAGCCGAAAATCTTAGTTTATCAGAAGCTTGGTCTAAAATTCCCGAAAAATTAGCCTTTTATGATTATATTGGTAATAATCCGGCAAAAGGGGGATTATTCAGAGCGGGCTCAATGGACAATGGGGATGGAATAGCTGTTGGCTGGTTAGGACATCCCGTTTTTAGAGATAAAGAAGGACGTGAGCTTTTTGTACGCCGTATGCCTACTTTTTTTGAAACATTTCCAGTTGTTTTGGTAGATGAAGAGGGAATTGTGAGAGCGGACGTTCCTTTTAGAAGAGCAGAATCCAAATATAGTGTTGAACAGGTAGGGGTAACGGTGGAGTTCTATGGTGGCGAACTTAATGGAGTAAGTTATTCTGATCCTGCTACTGTAAAAAAATATGCGAGGCGTTCTCAATTAGGGGAAATTTTTGAATTAGATCGAGCTACTTTGAAATCAGATGGTGTTTTTCGCAGCAGTCCAAGGGGTTGGTTCACTTTTGGTCATGCTACCTTTGCTTTGCTCTTCTTTTTCGGACACATTTGGCATGGCGCTAGAACCTTGTTCCGAGATGTTTTTGCTGGTATTGATCCAGATTTGGATGCTCAAGTGGAATTTGGAACATTCCAAAAAGTGGGAGATCCAACTACAAGGAAACAGGCAGTCTGATACACATTGTTATGGTATCTTTGACCTCTCTTTTTTGATTTGGCTTGGGAAACATCTCCCATCCTTTCTTTAACTCTTTTTCTTTCTTTATATGGGAAATTCTCCCAAATGACAAATGAATAGGTGTGGAAGTTATAATTGTAAATAAACCACGATCGAATCTATGGAAGCATTGGTTTATACGTTCCTTTTAGTTTCTACTTTAGGGATAATTTTTTTCGCTATCTTTTTCCGAGAACCACCTAAGGTTCCACCAACTCCAACTAAAAGAATAAAATAATTTCATTGAAGTAAGAAGTCTACCCATCTGGTAGACTTCTTACTTCAATTAGTCCCCGTGTTCTTCGAATGGATCTCTTAATTGTTGAGAGGGTTGCCCAAACGCGGTATATAAGGCATACCCAGTAAAGCTTACAAGTAAACCAGATATGGAGATGGCGACTAAAGTTGCTGTTTCCATTTTTATAGAATTTCAAGATTACAATGGATCTACGAAAAGATCGTGTATTTACAACTACAACGGAATAGTATACAAAGTCAACACCAATGATGAAATAGAATTTATGGCTACACAAACCGTTGAAGATAGTTCTAAACCTAGGCCAAAACGAACTGGTGCAGGTAGTTTATTGAAACCCTTGAATTCGGAATATGGGAAAGTAGCTCCGGGTTGGGGGACCACTCCTTTTATGGGAGTCGCAATGGCTTTATTCGCTATATTCCTATCTATCATTTTAGAAATTTATAATTCTTCTGTTTTACTGGACGGAATTTTAACCAATTAGGTTTCTACTAATCTAAAAAAAAAAAGGAAGTCATAGTTTTTCCATCCAAAAAAGCTTTTCTAGTTTAAGCTCTATATTTCTAGACATTATGGTAGTTCGACCGCGGAATTTTTTTGTTTCGGTATCTCTGGAATATGAGTGTGTGACTTGTTAGAATTGATCCTATTGATAATACATAGAAAGGGCCTGTTATCTCTATCAAGATGATTCTAATTCGTCAGATATTATTTATTCTAGTATCTGGAACACGAAATAGATAGAGTGGATCAAAAAAAATGGAACTATGATTCATAATCACTATTAAGACCTCGCAACCAGACTGAAAAATTCAAGTAGTTCTTAAATAAAAATAAAAAAGAAATTTTCTTCCTTCCAATTTTGTTTGCCCAAAAGACAACTTTTTTCTCTCGATTTTGCCGAGTCATTGCACCGATTCCATAAATGATTATCAAGTGGTTCTTATTCGAAGAACCCTTGCCTTTTGGTTAGCTTGAGACTCAATCATCGTGGCTCTAGTATGAATCTAAGGTTTTAATTGAACTGATTCATAGGATCGCAACAAGATAATTTCTATATTACGATTACGCACAAAAAAAAACAAATCCAAAATAGGGAAGAGAAAAGTCAAGAGGCCTCGAATGACCGGCATAAGGGAACGGAAGAAAGACAGATGAGCCAACTTGAGATTTTTTGGCATTATCATAACAAAGAATATATTCCGAATTTTTCTTATTTCATATCTTCAAGGCAAATCGACCCAATCCAGTGGCTGATGAAGTTTTGAACTTTTTTTTTTTCTAATATTCGTTGAAAATTTGTGTGTTTCTGCTTGAGCCGTACGAGATGAAATTTTCATATACGGCTCTTAGAGGGGGGGCTTGGGTTAGTTACCTATCTCAATAAAGTATATGATTGGTTTGAGGAACGTCTTGAGATTCAGGCAATTGCAGATGATATAACTAGTAAATATGTTCCTCCCCATGTCAACATATTTTATTGTTTAGGGGGAATTACACTTACTTGTTTTCTAGTACAAGTCGCTACCGGTTTTGCTATGACTTTTTACTACCGCCCAACGGTTACAGAGGCTTTTTCTTCGGTTCAATACATAATGACCGAGGCCAACTTTGGTTGGTTAATCCGATCAGTTCATCGATGGTCAGCAAGTATGATGGTTCTAATGATGATCCTGCATGTATTTCGTGTGTATCTCACAGGTGGGTTTAAAAAACCCCGCGAATTAACTTGGGTCACAGGTGTGGTTTTAGCTGTTTTGACTGCATCATTTGGTGTAACTGGTTATTCGTTGCCTTGGGATCAAATTGGTTATTGGGCAGTCAAAATTGTGACAGGTGTACCTGATGCCATTCCGGTAATAGGATCGCCTTTAGTGGAGTTATTACGTGGAAGTGCTAGTGTGGGTCAATCCACTTTGACTCGTTTTTATAGTTTACATACCTTTGTACTGCCTCTGCTTACTGCCGTATTTATGTTAATGCACTTTCCAATGATACGTAAGCAAGGTATTTCGGGTCCTTTATAGGGAAGGCATATCTATAGAGAATTAGAATTCTCATATATCATATCGGGTAGGTTATCGTATTTCATTGCTACAAACATGGGTTATTGTAAAATAACACATGTCATTTGGATACTTCTCTTCAACTCCGAAGTATTTTGATACAATACAAATAGTTGAAGTTAATTTTACGAAAGAAAAAAAGGCGGATTATGGGAGTGTGTGACTTGAATTATTGGTTTGGCCATGCAGATAAAGAATTGGATCTGCCACATTAGAATTCACAATCAAAGGTGTCTCCGCATCCAATCAACACGTAAGTCTCCTACCTAGGAAGGATAGGCTGGTTCACTTGAGGAGAATATTTTCTATGATCATACCCCACCATGTCATCCATGAACAGGCTCCGTAAGATCCCATAGAGTAGAAATGGAATAAGTCATGTGACATGATCCAATATTACACTTACCCTTTTTTATTATAGTATGGAAATGCATTCATTTTCTTTGCATCGATTGTGATCCGCAATACTATCGGAGTAAAAGAAGGGATCTAAGGAAAAATGTAGGCTAAACTTTTTTATTTTTTATTAGTAACAAGTAAATATTTTGTTTGGAGGTAAGAAACTTGCGATATTGGGGGGATAAACACCAACTAATCAAGAGACATGAGACAATCCAGAAAGCAATTGATCATGATCAAATTTGTAAGCCCACTTGGATATTGAGCATTTACCCATAAGAATAGGATTCTTTTCAATGAGTAGTTCTAGATCCAACTTCGGAAAAGATAATATGATAAAGCTTTTCTTGCCTAGAGTCATTGAGTCATTATATACCATAATTCTATTATGGATCTTCCGCGGTCTTATTTCTTTCATTCTTGCTCGAGCCGGATGATGATAAATTCTCATGTCCGGTTCCTTTGGGGGATGGATCCTAAAGAGTTCGCCTATCCCAATAACAAAGAAACCAGACTTAAATGATCCTGTATTAAGAGCTAAATTAGCTAAAGGGATGGGACATAATTATTACGGGGAACCCGCATGGCCCAATGATCTTTTATATATTTTTCCAGTAGTAATTCTAGGTACTATTGCATGTAATGTAGGTTTAGCGGTTCTCGAGCCATCAATGATTGGTGAACCGGCGGATCCATTTGCAACTCCTCTGGAAATATTACCTGAGTGGTACTTCTTTCCCGTATTTCAAATACTCCGTACGGTACCCAATAAGTTATTGGGCGTTCTCTTAATGGTTTCTGTGCCAACAGGCTTATTGACAGTACCTTTTCTAGAGAATGTGAATAAATTCCAAAATCCCTTTCGTCGCCCAGTAGCTACGACCGTTTTTTTAATCGGTACTGCAGTAGCTCTTTGGTTAGGTATTGGAGCAACATTACCCATTGATAAATCTTTAACTTTAGGTCTTTTTTAGGTATTTTTTGATTCATTCAACCGTGAAGTACCGTGCATAGGTATCTAGGAAATAGTTACTTCCAAGTGAATCTTCCCTAGATACCTAAAATCCATTTTATTATGATCCATTTCGCGAAAATATAGATTGTACCAAAGATGCTAAATTGTTTTCTTTTTTTCTTTTTATTCTAACTCGAAAAAGAAGAAGAACAAAAAATTGTAATGGATTTAAAACGAGAGCTTATTCTTAAGTAAATCCATTGGTAGATACTTCTCTAGAGTGTCCCATATCTGTTTTCTATCTTCCATACGAAAATTTTCAATTCTCATAAGATCTTCTTCAGTCTTACTCAAAAGGTCCAATAGTGTATGTATATTGGCCCTTTTGAGACAATTATACGTTCTAGAAGGCAATTCTAATTGATCAATAAAAATACAATTCAATGGAATTCCTTTTTTGTTTTTCTTTAGATTAGTTAATCTTTTTTGAAAAGTAAAAAGGGGCGGAGTAAACCTGTTTTTATTTTCTTCGAAACTCGTTCCCTCTTCCTCCGCGTGTAGAAAAGGGAGGAATAAATCAATCAAATTACGAGAAGCCTCATAAAGCGCTTCTTTAGGGGTTAAACTTCCATTAGTCCATATTTCTAAAAAAAGTATCTCGTGTTTTTCATTTCCATTCCCACAAGAAAAAATACTATAATTCACATTTCGAACAGGCATGGATACAGCATCTATAGGATAACTTCCATCTTGATAGTTCTTTCTGAGTTCTGTCTGATATCCACGATCTCTCTTTATCTGTAACTCAATACAAAAATTAATGGGCTCTGTCAAGTTAGCTATAGGTTGTGCCGTATCAACGATTTCTACGGAAGGTGGTAAGATTATATCTTGAGCAGTTATGTACCTAGGACCTTTGACGCAAATTGATGCGTCTCTAACTCCATAGAGATTACTTCTCAATACAATTTCTTTCAAATTTAGTAAAATTTCTTGTACGGATTCTTCAATACCTGCTATTGTAGAATATTCGTGTGGCACGCTCCCAAATTTTGCCCGTGTGATACATGCTCCTTCTATTTCTCCAAGTAAAGCTCTTCGCAAGGCAATACCGACGGTGTCCGCTTGACCTTTTTTAAGCGGGGACAGAATGAAACGACCATAATAAAGACGCTTACTATCTACTCTTGATTCAACACACTTCCACTGTAGTGTTTGAGTGGATCCTGCTACCTCCTCTCGAACCATAATAGACTAGTATTATTATTTGATCATTGAATCGTTTATTTCTCTTGAAAACGGATTAATTCTTTTACAGGCGTCTTTTTTTAGGCGGTCGACATCCATTATGCGGCATAGGTGTTACATCGCGTATACAACTTAATCGCACACCGCTTTTAGCAATGGCTCGTAATGCGGCATCTCTTCCACTACCAGCGCCCTTTACCATAACTTCTGCTCGTTGCAAACCTACTGTACGAATAGCATCTACTGCTGTTCTTTGACCAGCATAGGGTGATGCTTTTCTTGAGCTTTTGAATCCACAAGTACCTGCGGAGGACCAGAAAACCACCCGACCTTGCGGGTCCGTAACAGTTATAATGGTATTGTTGAAACTAGCTTGAACATGAATAACCCCTTTTGTTATTCTACGTGCACTTTTCCGTAGACTAAAACGTGCATTCCTACGTAAACCAATACGCACTTTCTTACGTGAACCTATTTTTGGTATAGCTTTTGCCATATTTTATTATCTCATAAATATGAGTTAGAAATAAAAAAAAGATACAAAGATATCCGTTTCTGGGTAAAATATACCCTTTACTTTAATTATTTAAAATTGTTTTATTTAGAATTGGAACATTTCCGCGGGTACTTTTTTATTTTAGAGAAAGTAAAGTTCTTTTTCGAAAGATTACCCCTGTCGTTGTTTATGCTTCGGATTAGAGCAAATGACTCTAATTCGTCCACGCCTACGAATCAGTCGACATTTTGTACAAATTTTACGAACGGAAGCTCTTATTTTCATATTTCCGTATCCTTTCTTAAACTATGAATCTAATATTTTGGAAAAAATAAGTCTCTTCGCTTGAATTTTTGAACTTCAAATTTATTACCCTAGAAAAAAGAAAACCCTAATCCTTTGAATCTTCGCTATCTTTCAAATCTTCGATATCTTTCGAGTCTTCGATACGCTTCGAATCTTTATGGGGAAGTCTATAAATTATACGTCCCTTGCTGGAATCATAACGACTTACTTCAATTTTGACCCTATCCCCCATCAGTATTCGTATAGAACTAGAGCGGATCTTTCCTGAAATATAGCCCAGGATGATGGTGTCATTCTCTAGCCGAACGCGGAACATTCCATTGGGTAGGGCTTCCGTAACTAAACCTTCGAAAGTGACTTTTGCTTCTCTCGGGTTTTTTTTTTCTCTCCTATTTTTTTTTTCTGTCATATTTTTTTCTCCTATTTTTCTATTTTTATTTTCAAAATAGGAAGGTCGAGATAGAATTCGGGCACTATAGTCGGAGCGATTACCATATATAACATAAGACTTCTCCCCCAATTCTGTTTAGTCGAGCCTCTCGATCTGTCATTATCCCTCGAGAAGTAGAAAGAATAGCAATTCCCATTCCACCCAAAACTTTAGGAATTCCTTGATAGTTGGTATAAATTCGTAAGCCGGGTCGGCTGATACGCTTTAAAAAGGTTCTTGTTCTATATATTCCTTTTCTAGTCTTTCTCTTTTGATGTCGCAAAGTTGAAACCAAGAAATATCTGTTACGTTCCTGATGTTTCCGAACACTTTCAATAAAACCCTCTCGTAGAAGTATTTTAACAATGTTTTCGGTAATATTTGTAGATATTACTCGAACTGTTCCTTTTTTATTCATGTCCGCGTTTCTTATAGAGGTTAGTAAATCCGCAATAGTGTCCTTGCCCATAAGACTCTAATTCTAGGTTCCTCCAAATTGTTCTATAATCAACATGTTTTCTTTTTTTTTGCTTTTCATTTTAAATTTTAAAACATATACGTAAAACACAATCTACTAACTACTAAATTTATTCTCTGATCTAAATTTCACCTACTAGTATTTATAATACTTCAGGAGCTAATGAAACTATTTTGGTAAAATTCAATTCTCTCAATTCCTCAGCAATCGCGCCAAAAACTCGAGTTCCTTTTGGATTTCCTTTTTGATCAATTATAACCGCTGCGTTGTCATCATAGCGGATTATTATACCGTCTTCACATTTGAACTCTTTACATGTACGTACAATTACAGCTCGAATTACTTCGGATCTTTCTAGGGGCATTCGGGGCAATGCGTCTTTGATTACAGCAACAATAACATCACCAATACGAGCATATCGCTGATTACCTGCAGCTCCTATGACTCGAATACACATCAATTTTCGAGCTCCACTATTATCTGCTACGTTTAAAAGGGTCTGAGGTTGAATCATATTATTTTGATTTCCATTTGTTATTTCAATGCAAAAGGATGAAAGAAATATTGTCTTTTCAGAAAGAAAAAAAGGGCGTTTTTTTATCTTCAATACTCCTTTGAGTTTTAGGGGTTCTATATTTCTAATCGAATAAATTGACTTCGTATAGGCATTTTACTGGCAGCTATGGAGATAGCTGCTCTAGCTACAGTTTCGGATACCCCCCCCATTTCATAAAGTATACGACCTGGTTTAACAACGGCTACCCAATATTCGGGGGACCCCTTTCCTGAGCCCATACGTGTTTCCGTCGGTCTTAGTGTAACGGGTTTGTCGGGAAATATACGTACCCATATTTTTCCACCACGACGTGCATATCGTGTTATTGCTCTTCGTCCTGCTTCTATCTGTCTCGCCGTGATCCAAGCAGGTTCAAGTGCTTGAAGAGCATATCTACCAAAACAAATACGATTGCCTCGGCAGGATTTTCCTTTCATTCTTCCTCTATGTTGTTTGCGAAATCTGGTTCTTTTGGGGTTATAGTCGATGGTTCTTTCTTAGTTCCATCTCTACTGCAAAACTGGACATGAGAGTTTCTTCTCATCCAGCTCCTCGCGAATGAAATGAGAAAGCGTGCAAATTTCTCTAATTCCATAATATTCAAAAATATTAGGGAGAGATCCACATTAATAGATAAATAATAGAAAAAATTAGGTTTTTTTTATATTTATTATTCAATTTGTTAAAATCCAAAAATCTATAGTCAAAAAAAAAGAAGATCTAGAATATATCTAGATGTGTGTGTCTATATTATCTAAATTCTATATTTTTTAGATGATGTAATCCTTAAAATATCTTTATTTTTACTCTTATTGAATAATGGTAATGGTAAAGTATTCTAATTTAAAAAGGATTTCGCGGGCGAATATTTACTCTTTTCTGTCTTATTTGTTAATTTATAACCTTACCAAATAAGACAATTTTTTTGGTTTGTTCCGCCATCCTACCCAATGAAGTATTAGGATTCTTTTCAATAAAATCCTATGGAATCATAGGTTCTGTCGTTCCCACTGCCTCTCCTTGAATGGTTAGGTCTGAATTCCACAATGGAGCTTCCAAAAAATTTCTTTCCCAGTTAATTTTCTCAGTTTTATTAACCAGGATGGCTCTTTATTATTGCTTTAAATTTCTAGTTCTTGTTTCAAGTTACGTTACGATTTCTAATTCTCTATTTTTTTTTATTATATTGATGCTTTATCACATTGCTTTTTATGATGCAATTCATAGACCATACATATTGGAATCCTATATCTTACTTAATCCCTCTTCCTTCTTTCTATCATCCCTCCCTTTATCCGCATCCCTTTAGTTTTCCTTCACAACCTAGAATCTCATTTCTTTTTTAGAGAAAAAGCAGTTGCTACAACTATATGATAGATCCACTCATTTATGATAGAGATATTTATTCATATAGTGACTGTTTCTTAGTTAGGATCTCGACAATACGAAGCAATAGGTTGGTTATTAGTTAATTTTCTATAATTACTAAGTTTTTTTCTTAAAAAAAAAATAACGAGTCACACACTAAGCATAGCAATTATATTAAATGATTTATCAATTTTCATTAAATCTTATAGAAAGAAAGAGGTAGAATTTCTTGTTTTTTTCAGGGATTTCAGGAAAAAAAGTCTCTTGTCATTTTTTATTCTATCACTGGACAGAATGCGAAGAGAAGATTAGTTATTCTTCGTCTACGAATATCCAAATTTTTACACCTAATACTCCATAGATAGTTCGAATTGGATAGCAGCAATAATCAATTTTAGCGCGAATTGTTTGGAGGGGGAGTCTACCCTTTTTGATGCATTCGGCACGTGCAATTTCTTTTCCTCCGAGACGACCCGCAATTTTGACTTTGACTCCCCTTATATCCGCTTTTTTAGTTAATTCAATGGCTTTTTTCATTGCCTTTCGGAATGAAACTCTATTTTTTAATTGGAAAGCTATATATTCTGCCAGAATGTTAGGTTCTCTATAAGGCTCTTTCACTTTTTCGATAGAAATATTAAGTCTTTGGTTTACAGAGTGAATTTCCTTTTGTAGATCTTTCTCTAATTCTTCGATTACTCCTTTTTTCTTTAATAAATTAGGGAATCCAATATGGATTATGACGTGGATCGTATCGATTTCTTTTTGAATTTCTATACGTGTAATTACTTCAGAACTTGAACCTGAGTCCGTTTTTCTATTATGTGTAATTACTTCGGAACTTGAGTCTGATTCTATTTTTCTATTCGAGCCCTTTTTCCTATTCTTTTGTATATAGTTCTTGATACAATTCCTTATTTTTTTATCTTCCTGTAAACCTTCAGAATAATTTTTTGGTTGTGCGAACCAAAAGGAATGGTGTTTTTGGGTTGTACCAAGTCTGAAACCGAGTGGATTTATTTTTTGTCCCATATTTTTCTATTCTATATTTTTTTAGTGGGAATTGAAATCTTAGATGAATCTAAAGGTTATTTAGATTTCTTTACTATATTTAATACAATTGTTATATGACACATGCTTTTTTTTATGGGAAAACTACGTCCTCGAGCCCGAGGTCTAAATTTTTTCATAATAGTACTCCTACTGACTTCGGCTTTAGTAATGAATAAATTCGCTTTGTCGAAATCCCTATAATGAGTAGCATTCGCTGCTGCTGAATAAACCAACTTTAAGATGGGATAAGATGCTCGATAAGGCATGAGGTTCAGTATCATAACAGTTTCTTCGTAGTAACGCCATCGAATCTCATCAAGAACTCTTTGTGCTTTGAAAACAGACATATGTATACGTTTTT